CTGAAGTTTCCCAAGCTCCGTGGTGAATGGCTCATTTGGAAGGCAGTGGTAAAGGCCTTTCTTCAATCTTTAGGCACATAGACCGCGCATTGGTCCCCCCTATCGCCTCTGGGCGGCACCGCGATTCCAATAGTAATCCTAAATGAGGTACCTCATCTCATTGACGAGGCTCAGCGTGTACTGGCAAGTTATCAATCCGTTTTGTAAGTCCACAAGACCTTTTCTTGTGTTTATAGAAGCTGCTGTCCCTGGAATCCACTTCATATTCAGATCACGATCTATAGACGTTCAACTGATCCCTCTGAACTCATGCGCTTGAATCTGCCTATTTAGTCTGTATCCATAGGATAACAACCACTCCCGACGCTAGACCGAGAGATCGGCGGACCATTCAGAGACTAGCCATGCAGTTCGTAATCTGTGGAGATAAATTGTATAAAAATAAAAGGTCAACCAACAACATTCTGTTGAAATGTCTAGATGAAAGGGAGGCCAAAGAGATGATAATCCAGGTGCATGAAGAAGTCTGCGGTCCACACATGAATGGGCACAGGCTTGCCAAAAAAAGACTTCGTCTAGGGTATTACTCTTGTACGATGGAGAGGGATTGCATCCACTTTGTTCAGAGATGCCACAAGTGCCAAGTGCATGCGAATTTGATCCACGCGCCGCCGACGGAGCTTCATAACCAAACCACACCATGGCCCTTTGCAGTATATTGCCTAGATATCATAGGAAGGTTAACCCGAAGGCAGCCAATTGGACATGAATACATCTTGGTGGCTATCGATTTTTTCACAGGGATAAAAACATCCTACACCACGATCACAGCGGCACACGTCATAATCTTTCTGAAGAAGCAGCTTCACATTCATAAGCTTAGGATCGTTAATGCCATATTCCTGTTGTCCGAGCTCTAACGAACACCTGCCCTAAAGCTGTAAGCGGGGTTTAGTCAAGTAAAGCGGAATGCTCAGAAAATAGTAAGTAAGGGGTAAAGCTGTGAATGAATAAGGAATTATCCGTGTCTCAGCTTTCTGTAGAAATTTGAAATTGTCTTTTTTGAGTTGCGTCGTGAAAGAGATAACCATCCCCTCGAGGAGACAGATGTTTTGGAGATTCAAAAAACCGTGTTAGCAGAGAATTTCTGTCTTTAACCGCTGAAACTGGTCTCTTTTGGTAAAGAAGACCCCGAAAAGGAGCAGTTTGATTGTATTACAATTCCTTCATCGACCGATCGTTCTCTTTCTATTTATATGGAACCCGAGGATGAACTCGTGCTTATAGTTCTTGGGGGTCTTCTTAATCTTTATTTGAGTAGTTCAGGGGTCTATCATTCACGTTCTTTCGTCTCTTAGCAAAATAGGAATCCGTAGTGAAAGATCAATTTCTTTTGCGATTGATCTCTTCCTTTCTTGACTTGCCTATCCTAAACAACACAGGAACGGATTTGTCGTCTAAAAGGGGGATCCCGCGGGGGGTACCTCTTTTCACGGAAGTTCTATTTAATTTCTTATCTAGATTCGTTGGATAGAGCCTTCGAAATCCACTTTCCCACCTTTCTATATGCTCGTTTTGGTTCTCAGATCTTCGTTCCTATATTTAGGGGCGGATCGAAGGATTTTTCTGTACCAAACTTTCTCAATCTCTTAAATGAATTAGATCTGGTGGGAGGGGTTATGTGTATCCTACCAGGAGGATCACCAGTAGATTTCTTCGGTGGTTTGGTCTTCCTCAATAAGGAAGGCGAAATCCAGGAGAAAGACGCTTTTTTCTAAGAATAGACATCAACCCAGTTGTTTTAAACATAGTTGATAGCCTCCAGGGGCACTAAAATGTTTGTTGCTAGATGGGATTCGAACCCATCTTCTTGTATGTTGATGATTTAGCAAGCCAATGCCTTAAGCCATCTCAGTAGCTCAGTGGGAGAGCGGTCGGCTGTTGACTGACTGGTCGTAGGTTCGAATCCTACTTGAGAATCTTTCGTCTATCCTAGAAGTTGACAATAAAGAATGAATAGCAGTAGCCTAAGTAAGAGCATCAAAACTTGCACAAGCCCAGAAGTCACTTTTGGATCTCTTTCGGGCAAATGATCCGAAGGTTCAAGGCCGGCGACTCGTAGAATATCTCCTTTCGGCTTGACTCTGGAAGCTCTATTTTGATAGCTTAGCGGTGAAATTGAATCTTCGGCTTTGGAGATAGAGACAGTTGGCGGGTTCAGTTGCTTAGATTTCATTTCTTTTTAGCCTTTCTGCTCGCCTGCTACTGTAACTGAAGTCGGAACTCTTTTTTTTTTTAGCTCTTTTTAGTTAGCTTCAGAGTCAAGTCCCGCTTTGTATAGAAAGATAGAAGTCCCTCGCCTTGGAATAGGATGAAAGAGGATAGAGTGAGTGGAATATGTAGGCGTAGGCGTTGGTAAACTCCTCTTTCCGGTAGTAGACGGGAAGCTCATTAGGTTAGCTCGTCCGGTAAGAAAAAGTTCAAGTGACTTCTAGGATTTCTAGTTCCGTGCTCTAGGGCTTTGACTTCTAATAAGGAGAACTTGGAAATCGCGAACCTGCTGCTCGCTCGTGGCTTGTGCTAATGCGACTCGGGAATGAGGGCAGGCAACTGTAAGACTACTTGCTCTTTGTCCCGAACTCGGTAGCTAATAAGTAGAACTGCTTCCTATGATCACTCGACTCTACCCCAAGAGCTCCGCAGCGAAGGGGTCTTGCCTCGCTTCTGTCTTAGGATAGTTATAGTTATCTAGTCCGATCTTATTAGGATATATATTAGCAGTAAGTCCCCGGTTACTCGCCTTCAAGCGGCCTGAAGGCCTCCTTCCCCTCAACTACGGCTCGACATGAAACCCTCGGCTTCGGTCTAAGCGGACTCTTCTCTCTTCTATCGATATATTAGCAATACTACTTCCATATCATATAGAAATTGGTTCAAAATATCGTGCATGAGATGTGGCATGCTACCCTTTTCGATGGGGACATTCACTAATTGATGGGAAGCCTTTAGTCAATAGTCAAGAAAAGGAACTACTAAAAGGTACCATTTTGGGATTCCTCTAGCGTGGAATCCTACATGAGTAGCACATTAAGTCTAGAACTCTTGGCTAAAAAAGATTAACACTCCTCAGCCCCAGGACAATCTCTCAAAATACATTAAGATGTTGTTGACCTCTTTTTCTTTTCTTTGCTGATTCCTCTCAATGAAATTTGCCATGTTGCACTAAGTTACTTACGGATGTATGCATGCAGTCCGGGAACACTTTTGGGTGAACACCCATCCAAACAAGTAGGGTCAATAGTTCAGCATTTAGGCCGTAACATTTAGCAACAAAAAAATATTTAACCCAACAAGTGCTCTCCGAACCAAGCTAGATAGTCTGCTATCACTAGGCTCACCAACCAACCTGGACTTTTCTTTTTTATTCCTGCCGGATATCAAAACAAACCATAAGGGTTGTTTCCAGCCATGAGTTCCCCTATAACATAAGCGCTCTTGGGTGGAGTGGGCCAAATAGAGAATGAAATCTAAAAAAAATAGGGGAAGGGTTCCACTTTTTTTTTTGTTTAAGGGCTGCTCGCCCTACCGAAGTACCAAAGGCTTTCGGGGCTTACACCTACCTTATTAGACTACCTAAAAAAGGGCTTTCAGTAGCGCCCTTAGAATCTAAGCCTTTTGTTTGAAGCGCCTGTAGTTGTAGCTGTGGGTAGGGCTTTCGTTCTTATCGCTCCGGATTCCGATCTATATGACCTCCGGGTGGTACAAAGTCAACTTCTTCCGTAGAAGCAGGTAGTAACCTAACCTTTAAGAATTTTTTCAAGGGGGGCATCTATCAATGGAAAAATCTCCATGTGTGGCGTGATAAGGAATCCTAGAAAAGACCGATTGAGACTCCCTCCACTATTACTACGAAAAAAGCCCTGCCCCTTTTCCTTCGCTACTAGGAAAGTAAGCAACTTCTATTAGCGCCGGACCTTGAGTCGAATTGATCGTGTCATGTGCAACATCCATCAATGATGGTTCATTAATGTTCATTGATTTAGACTCCTTCCTTCCCCCTTCTCAACTACGAAAAAAATCGAGAGGGGCCTGAAAGCCCCCAAACCAAGAACGGAAACGGAAGCCTTTCGACTCACTTCCCATTCTCTCTTAATCTTAAATAAAGCTCGCCCTCGAGCCCTGGGCCGGTCGGCCGGGTCTTTCCCTCTTGTTCTGTTCCCGTCACGAGAAGCGCGGAAGAGGTATGCCCAGCGCGCCGAGGATCCGTTGAGAGTTTGTCTCGGTAGGTAACTTTATGATCGATCTTTTACCCTATTGTATTGAATCAAAAAAGGGTCAGTGCTAGGGCCCTCCCATTGCTCTAGCCATAAGCTATGGCAGCTCCAGCTCGCAACCACAGGGGCCTGCCCTGCTAGGCTAGAGTGGGCTCAGCCTCCATTTGAATTATGTTAGGGGTTCTTTCGCTTTTGCCAGATCTAGAGAGATACTACAAGTCCTCCGTCCCAGATTCCATCGCCGCGGCCATCTGGTTCACCGGTACTACCAAAAAGTCTCATGCTTACGTGACTCTTACTGATGGTTTTATTATCTTGGACCACGAAGACCCCAGTCGTGCTTCTGGTTTCCATTCCCATCATCATATTGATGATAAATCTCCTCGTGCTCTGCCATAAGAACTTGGAGTCCGTATCATGGTGAAGATAAGGTAAGGCTGTGATTCTTGCTCAAAAAAAAAGACCGAACGCGTTCGAGTTATTGGCTCGTCCAACCTGGCTGCATTCATGAGTCGCTCGTTCAACTGTCCCTCGGAGACAGGGTCGAGAAGTACCATACGCCCCCCTTCCTTTCTTTCTATCGGTCCCACCCAGTAAGATACGGCTCAGCCAAAAAAGGTAAGCGCCTACGAGCCTTTTTTTTTTATTAAAAAATTTGAGTAAAGTCAAGCTTTGGCTCCCTAAAGAGTAAAGAAATGGATAAGATAAAAAAAAAAGGGGGGGGGGGGACTTCTGCAACGGGCTATGCCACCCAAACCTACTGAGGGAAGTTGCATCCGTCCCATCGCAAGCACCTATAATGTCATGATCACATTGGTTTACCCCTGTTTTTTTGGTAGTTTAACGGACGGTCGCCCCTCCAACAAGAAAAGGTATAAATATGGAAACTTCTCTGCCATTTGGATCGGAGAATTTATGGAGGAAATCGGGTTTTAAATTCCCAGAAACCACACGATTATATAGCCAAAGGGAATAGGCCGCGCCTAAAATCATCCCAAGCGCTGCTAATGTCGCTACAAAGCTATTTCTTTGGAAAGCTCCTACTAAGATGAGAAATTCCCCGATAAAACTGCTAGTACCAGGTGAACTCATATTGGCCAAAGTGGAAGAGAAGAAAATGGTAGGGAGATTCGGCATGGTGCTCACTGAACCTCCGTAATATCTAACAAGTCGAGTCTTATGTCGGTCATATAGAACACCAACACATAGAAAAAGGGCTGAAGAAACCAGTCCATGACTTGACATCGGTAGAATGCTACCTCCAATTCCCTGTATGTTCGATAGAGCCAAAGATTCCCCCCCCACTGATCGGAGTACGCTGATTACCCCCCGAACCGTACAAGATAGTTACCACCTATCATACGGCTTGCTAACTTCACTTCTTTTTTCTGGTCGTTCTGCTCTGTCGATCGATGGTAGTATAAGAGATCTGTAACCCCCCTAAATTATTTAAATAAAGGTTCCTGCTTCCTACCCATAGTTAGCATGTATCTCCCCGGGTCATACTTGAGTATCACATCGTAGACCCCCACCCCAACTCTATCTTCCTTATCAGTGAATCGGAACATAGTGCATAGGTACTCTTCGATGCTGTGGGGACGTGACATACTACGATCACGTACAGAAGTGCTGCCCTTCATCTCGGCAATATGGAACCTCTCAACAGCTCCCGTTCTTTTATGGGGTCCTATCGGGATAGGTAGGCCCAAGCCTTTCCCCTCCCTCCAGAATCCCGAGGGGGAAAGAGAAAGAAGAAAAAAAGGAAGCATTTTTTTCTTTCATTTGAACGGCCTTATCTTGTATCGAAAGGTTTTTCGTGCTATACACCACGTTGAGAAAGACCAACCTCCTATGTACCGTACTCTTTTTGTACCTTGAAAGGGAGGTCCTCCTTATGATGCTACAGATGGCTGTCCGAAGTGCAAGGGGTAAACTCGGACTCGGATAGGATTGTGCGCGTCGGGCCCTTCGGGTGTCATATTTTGGCCGAGTTTACCGTACCTCCGGCCCCTTTGTTAGGCGGCCGTAAGATTTTGTTACGTTCTATCGATCTTACGCCAGAAAAAAAAGGTTCCACATGAGCTCCCGTTCTGTGGCGTGGTGGCAGGACCGCTAAGGGAGTGGCTCCGTGTGTAGATAGGGTGAAATCTGCAGAGGTCATGCAAATAGGCCCCTTCCCTTCTCTTTTGGATGAATGGAGTGCTTTAGAAGGGGCTTTCCGATCTACGGTTCCTCGGAGCGAAGGGTTAGGCAGGTAGTATGGGCCCTCTGACTTCCAGCTATGTGCTGTGCGGCTCCCGCGAAGCGAATGAAGGGAAGCTCGAAGAGCTTACGGGTGAGCTTACGCTTACTCTCAGCTTCTTTGATTGGTAGGCGGGCGGGCTAAGCCCCCTACTTAAGGTTCAATTCATAAGGCTAATTTGATCTTGTCGTGACGCTTTAGTTAGGCCGACTACTATAGGCTAGCTTCTATAGTGGCCCTTCCACTTTGGCGTAGTTTTTGTTTGGATTGGTACAGAATGAACATATCAAACAAAGGCGATCATATCATGCCATTTTATATGTATAGAGAGATCCCCTAGATATAGAGATAGAATAGATGTTCATGGATAGACAAACATTCCATTGATTCTTAGTTTTTGGTCTGAAAAAGCTCGTCGATTCAAATGAATCATTCTTCTGGTCTCTCTTCACTCTCCGTCCCGAAACTGACCCACGGTACAGCGCCCATTCGCTTCGCGCGCGGGAAGGCAACGAAGTTCAGTTCATCAGACCGCAGCAGAGTGGAGCAGCCGCTCCACGACCTTACCTTAGCTGGATCTCGCTGGTGCCACCTAAACGGTAAGTAGGCGGCGGATGTGTGACGTTTGGAGTTGTCGTTCGTGCACCTGTCCCCAATGGAAGAATGAGTGAGATTTTCCCCTGCATATCATGGCCTTACCACTCGGTCCCCGATGGCCGGCGGGGGATTCGGTATAGCAGCTCACCTTCGTTTGCGCTGCGCCTTCCCGCAGGACTGGACACATCTTAGCTGTAGGAAGTATGGTTCCGAAAGTGACTTCGGTTCGCTAATTCAGGCTCAACTCCTCGCTTTACGTTAGCGGACCTACAGGTCGGGCCGGGGCTCTGCGCTCTTTCTTTCTGTGTGGGACGATACCGGGGAGAGAAGGGAATGCGTCGAGGCGACGAACAAGACAACGAAATTTTTGCTTTTCCCTCCATGAGATGAGCCCAGTGCATTGGACCGATGGATAAGAGAACTAAGCTGGCCTAAAAAGCGCTTGGGCGCTCTATGTACGATGTCGACTCCATCAGATACATATCGATTTCTTTCTTTTCTGATGGATCATGAAAAGATAGTTGTCTCATCAATAGATAGAAATAGAGGATTTCCCCTTATTCTTGATAGATTCCCTCTCTATATCTTTCGAGATATCCGAAAAGATAAGGCTATCTATCAATCGATTTGAAAATAGCACGTTCATATCGCTTTTCGTTCATTTCCGCCGCGAAAACATAGCCGCCATAATAAAAAAAAGCAGGCGAAGCAGCTAGAAGCACTCGCTTCACGCCCTTGAATTCTTATTCACGGATGAATTGGGAAAGCCAACAGAAAGATTCGATATTCGATTCTGACTTTCGTAGAGCCGTCCTTAACTCCCGTCCCGGGGCGCTAAGGGGCTTTTGTTTTTGGAACAGACGGAATTGCTGACGCCTCGAATCAAGCTTTTATTGCGACATGCTATGTTTTTTCCCCCATTGCTAGTAGGTTGATGGGTCGCACGCCCGGCACACATGTTTTGGCCTTGTGTGTCCATAACTCAAAATAGGTGACCTAACGGCCGCCGCCCGACTAAACATACCAATAGTCACCAGATTCATATGAGCTACTGAGGAGTAAGCTATGATCTTCTTAAGATCAATCTGTCTTAAAGTGGTCGAGGAAGTATATATTATAGCAATCGCACTTGGAGTATAAATGAAAGGAGTGGAACAAAGTGTCGCTTCGGGAAACATGGGTATTGAAAATCTTAAAAACCCGTAGGTTCCCAATTTTAAAGGAATTCCTGCCAAGATGACGGATCCTGCCGTAGGTGCCTCTACATGAGCTTCGGGTAACCAAATATGAACTGGTACCATAGGCACTTTGACGGCGAAAGAGGCGAAAGAAGCAATCCATAGAAAGATTTGGCGCCGCTCACTAAATTCTGTGGTTAATGAAATTTGTAAATCGGTAGTTCCTGTTTGTAGAAGAATCAACAGAATAGCTAATAGCATAAAAACAGATCCAAGTAAAGTATAAAGGAAAAACTGATATGCTGCCTTGATCTTTCTTTGTCTCGAACCCCATACCCCTATAATAATGGTAGAGTAAGGGGTGGCCCCAAAGCGGAATTGACCGGTGGTTGTTGGTCGAAGCTCCAGTAGGTAGCCACTCCCTTCTCAGAGAACCGTACGTGAGACTTCCGCCTCATACGGCTCCGTCCCGAGCTTCCGTCGTCGGCCTTGGCATTAGACCACTATCTATGCATGTATTTTCAGCTTGGACTCTCGAATCTTTTGCTTCTCGGGTGGTGACTAAGAATGGTGCTTGCGTTGCAGTAGATGCCCGCCCGACAGAACCGCTCACTAGCTAGCCGGATTAGTGGGGCCCTATCTGGAGACATACTGAAAAGCATGCCTTTCGAACCGAACGCAACGCCCGTCTTCCAAATCAAAAGAAAAAAGGGCTCGTTGGGAAGAAAGATGGAGTGCGGCCTGTAGAGCACATGTAAGGCGGAGTCGGGTTGCTCACGCAGCGGATCTATCTCTATCTATAGATAGAGAGGTGTGAAAGGAATAGCCTTATGTTATGGCTGCCCCTCGACTTACAGCCTTTACGCTACGACTACTGTAATGTGAGCGGTTCAAATAGGTTTGATCTTTCCCAATCATTCTGGACGGAACTTGTACGCAGCACTTGTACGGAGGTGCATGCATAAAAGTTTGGAACTCTTTTCTTATCTGAATCTTAAGGACAGGACCCTACCCTATTATCGAACCCTCTGCCGAGCTCTACCCTGACCACATTTCCTTTTTAAGGGGCCAAAAAAATGTCTCCACCTGCTGCCAACAGTCTTTCTTCGGAATTCTACTGAACGGGTCGATCCTCCCCTACCCCGTTTGTTTTAGCAACTTATCCTAAGGTCTCCTCACCAAGAGCTCGCCGGCGACGACAGAGGAAGCAACCCGCTTGCTGTGGCGAGGCGGCTTTTTTCTTTCACAATAAGACCTGGACGATTATCCCTATCCTCGGTAGCTTACGAGTTTACGTCCATCCCTGGTCGGGTACAGTTTCCTTTCGATTTATCCCTTGTAGCCGTTACCCGAATTCGCGCAAGTGTGTCCACACCCCCCAAACTTACTTGACGAGGAATCCATTCTCGCGAACAAACACAACCCCTACACACACCTAGGAGCCCCCCTTCCTGCATATCCATACAAGACCCGAGTAGGCGGGTCGAGGTCCTACGAGGTACCCACTACTCGGAGTACCCTCCCAAAAGGAAAAAGATGTGTCTGGCAGGTTCTTATTAGTTGGGTTGGGCGGGTTCGACCAGAAATGCTATGCTTACACACAAGACTACCCCTCTTCTCGAAAGCTTCGCGGGGACTATTTTACGACGACGGACGACCGCCCGTAGGGGGTTTACTGCACAAGGCCCCTGCAGAGGAAAAGCTTTATC